TCTTTGACCCCCGAATTTGGAGTATCCTACTTTCACGTGATTCACAGGGTTCAACAAGCAATCGATATTTCACGATCAAAGGTGTAGTACTGCTTGTAGTAGCGGTCCTTATATCTCGTATTAACAATCGAAAGATGGTCGAAAGAAAAAATCTCTATTTGATGGGGCTTCTTCCTATACCTATGAATTCCATTGGACCCAGAAATGAGACATTGGAAGAATCTTTTTGGTCTTCCAATATCAATAGGTTGATTGTTTCGCTCCTGTATCTTCCAAAAGGGAAAAAGATTTCTGAGAGTTGTTTCATGGATCCGCAAGAGATTACTTGGGTTCTCCCAATAAATAAAAAGTGTATCATGCGGAGTTCGCGATGGTGGAGGAACCGGATCGGAAAAAAGAGGGATTTTAGTTGTAAGATATCTAATGAAACCGTAGCTGGAATTGAGATCTCATTCAAAGAGAAAGATAGCAAATATCTGGAGTTTCTTTTTTTATCCTATATGGATGATCCGATCCGCAAGGACCATGATTGGGAATTGTTTGATCGTCTTTCTCCGAGGAAGAAGCGAAACATAATCAACTTGAATTCGGGACAGCTATTCGAAATCTTAGGGAAAGACTTGATTTGTTATCTCATGTCTGCTTTTCGTGAAAAAAGACCAATTGAAGGGAAGGGTTTCTTCAAACAGCAAGGAGCTGAGGCAACTATTCAATCAAATGATATTGAGCATGTTTCCCATCTCTTCTCGAGAAACAAGTGGGGTATTTCTTTGCAAAATTGTGCTCAATTTCATATGTGGCAATTCCGCCAAGATCTCTTCGTTAGTTGGGGGAAGAATCAGCACGAATTGGATTTTTTGAGGAACGTATCGAGAGAGAATTTGATTTGGTTAGACAATGTGTGGTTGGGAAACAAGGATCGGTTTTTTAGCAAGGTACGGAATGTATTGTCAAATATTCAATATGATTCCACAAGATCTATTTTCGTTCAAGTAACGGATTCTAGCCAATTGAAAGGATCTTCTGATCAATCCATAGATCATTTCGATTCCATTAGAAATGAGGATTCAGAATATCACACATTGATCGATCAAACAGAGATTCAGCAACTAAAAGAAAGATCGATTCTTTTGGATCCTTCCTTTCTTCAAACGGAACGAACAGAGATAGAATCAGATCGATTCCCGAAATGCCTTTTTGGATCTTCCTCAATGTCCCGGCTATTCACGGAACGTGAGAAGCGGATGAATAATCATCTGCTTCCGGAAGAAATCGAAGAATTTCTTGGGAATCCTACAAGATCAATTCGTTCTTTTTTCTCTGACAGATGGTCAGAACTTCATCTGGGTTCGAATCCTACTGAGAGGTCCACTAGAGATCAGAGATTTTGGAAGAAAAAACAAGATGTTTCTTTTGTCCCTTCCAGGCGATCGGAAAATAAGGAAATGGTTGATATATTCAAGATAATTACGTATTTACAAAAAACCGTCTCAATTCATCCTATTTCATCAGATCCGGGATGTGATATGGTTCCGAAGGATGAATCGGATATGGACAGTTCCAATAAGATTTCATTCTTGAACAAGAATCCATTTTTTGATTTATTTCATCTATTCCATGACCGGAACAAAGGGGGATACACGTTACACCACGATTTTGAATCAGAAGAGAGATTTCAAGAAATGGCAGATCTATTCACTCTATCAATAACCGAGCCGGATCTGGTGTATCATAGGGGATTTGCCTTTTCTATTGATTCCTACGGGTTGGATCAAAAAAAATTCTTGAATGAGGTATTCAACTCCAGAGATGAATCGAAAAAGAAATCTTTATTGGTTCTACCTCCTCTTTTTTATGAAGAGAATGAATCTTTTTATCGAAGGATCAGAAAAAAATCGGTCCGGATCCACTGCGGGAATGATTTGGAAGATCCAAAACTAAAAACAGCGGTATTTGCTAGCAACAACATAATGGAGGCAGTCAATCAATATAGATTGATCCGAAATCTGATTCAAATCCAATATAGCACCTACGGGTACATAAGAAATGTATCGAATCGATTCTTTTTAATGAATAGATCCGATCGCAACTTCGAATATGGAATTCAAAGGGATCAAATAGGAAATGATACTCTGAATCATATAACTGTAATGAAATATACGATCAACCAACATTTATCGAATTTGAAAAAGAGTCAGAAGAAATGGTTTGATCCTCTTATTTCTCGAACCGAGAGATCCATGAATCGGGATCCTGATGCATATAGATACAAATGGTCCAATGGGAGCAAGAATTTCCAGGAACATTTGGAAGATTTCGTTTCTGAACAGAAGAAGCGTTTTCAAGTAGTGTTCGATCGATTCCGTATTAATCAATATTCGATTGATTGGTCCGAGGCTATCGACAAACAAGATTTGTCTAAGTCACTTCGTTTCTTTTTGTCCAAGTCACTTCTCTTTTTGTCCAAGTCACTTCCCTTTTTGTCCAAGTCACTTCCCCT